CTGAGGAATATTTAAAGAAAGAATATTCCATATTAGAAAAACTACAAATACGCTATATTATGTTATGCTTAAAAAAATCCGAACGAATAAAAAAAAAACACACCGATATGATGTTTCACGATATATATAGTAGTGGGGGACTATGGGACAAAAAATAAATCCACTTGGTTTCAGACTGGGCGCAACCCAAGGGCATCATTCTCTTTGGTTTGCACAACCCAAAAATTATTCCGAAGATCTACAAGAAGATCAAAAAATACGAGATTGTATCAAAAATTATGTACAAAAAAATCTGAAAATATCCTCTAATGTCGAGGGAATTGCACGTATAGAGATTCAAAAACGAATCGATTTGATTCAAGTGATAATCTATATGGGATTCCCCAAGTTATTAATAGAAGAAAGGACTCGAAAAATCGAAGAATTACAATTCAATGTACAAAAAGAACTCAATTGTGTAAACCGAAAACTCAACATTGCTATTACAAGAATTGTAAACCCTTATGGGCACCCCAATATTCTTGCAGAATTTATAGCCGGGCAATTAAAAAATAGAGTTTCATTTCGCAAAGCAATGAAAAAAGCTATTGAATTAACTGAGCAAGCAGGTACAAAAGGAATTCAAGTACAAATTGCAGGTCGTATCGACGGAAAAGAAATTGCACGTGTCGAATGGATCAGAGAAGGTAGGGTTCCTCTACAAACCATTCGAGCCAAAATAGACTATTGCTCCTACGCAGTTCGAACTATCTATGGGGTATTAGGTATCAAAATTTGGATATTTGTAGACGAAGAATAATAAACATTTACTTAACTTGTATTTAGTTCTATTTCTATTTAATGATAAAAAAATGAACAATTCTATAAGGTTGAATAAAAATCCAATTAATCATTTGATATAATTGCTATGCTTAGTGTGTGACTCGGTGGTTTTTCTATTAGGATTAGGATTCAAAAAAATGGAATAACTCGTAGTACGAACTAATAACAATAGAACTAATAACCAACTCATCGCTTCGCATTATCTGGATATAAAGAAAGAGCCAGTCAAAATATGATATATATGATATAGATATATAGGATATATATATAAGTCATATCATTGTAGCAACTGAAATCTTTTTTGCAAAAAAAAAAATAAAAACCAATCTGATTATTGGTTGTAAAGCAAGAAAAGGATACAGATAAATGGAAAGGTGAGAGAAAGATAGAAAAAGAATACCAACGATATACGATTCCAATATGTACGGTCTATGAGTCATCTCATAAAAAAGAATGTAATAAAGCATCAATACTGATTGATCCCTAATTAGACAAATACGTGGATAGAACCACAAATAAAGAGCCCCGAGCCAATAAAGACTGAGAAGGTTGACTCAAAAATTTCATTAGGAGCTCCGTTGTAGAATTCAGACCTAATCATTACTCAAGAGGTGGTGGGAACGACAGAACCTGTGAATGCATAAGATTCTATTGAAAAGGAATCCTAATGATTCAGTAGGTAGGATGGCGGAACGAACCAATTTTTTTTTTTTGAAAGATTGTGTTGTCATAGACTAATCTTACAACTGAATGTTGAAAGAGTAAATATTCGCCCGCGAATTTTTTTTTAGAAGTTTTAGAAGGTTGAATAAATTCGATATGATAAGAAAAAGCAAAATAAAATAAAGATTCATTATAACATTAAATAGAATACGTGGTTAATTATATTATATATAAAATCAAAAGATAAAAAAAATTATATTATTCTATTATTCTATTAAATAAATAAATGAAATTTTAAAGAATACCCCGATTCAGTATATTATTCACCACGTATTTGATTTTTAATCGTTTAATTCGCGAGGAGCTGGATGAGAAGAAATTCTCATGTCCAGTTCTGTAGTAGAGATGGATGGAATTGATAAACAACCATCAACTATAACCCCAAAAGAACCAGATTCCGTAAACAACATAGAGGAAGAATGAAAGGAATATCTTATCGAGGTAATCGTATTTGCTTTGGTAGATATGCTCTTCAAGCACTTGAACCGGCTTGGATCACGTCTAGACAAATAGAAGCGGGGCGTCGCGCAATGACACGAAACGCACGCCGCGGTGGAAAAATATGGGTACGTATATTTCCAGACAAACCAGTTACAGTAAGACCGACCGAAACGCGTATGGGTTCGGGGAAAGGATCTCCCGAATATTGGGTAGCTGTTGTTAAACCCGGCAGAATACTTTATGAAATGAGCGGAGTGGCAGAAAATATAGCCAGAAGGGCTATTTCAATAGCGGCATCAAAAATGCCTATACGAACTCAATTCATTCTTTCGGTATAGGATAGAAATGTAGAACAAAAGGAAATAATTTTTTTGATAAAAAAAAAACAATTGTAGGTTTCTTGTTTTGAACAAACAATATTTCTTTTTTTTTCACCCTTTACATTGAAAAAGACAAAATCAATAAAATAAAAAAAGATATGATTCAACCTCAAACCTATTTGAATGTAGCCGATAACAGCGGGGCTCGAGAATTGATGTGTATTCGAATCATAGGAGCTAGTAATCGACGATATGCTCATATTGGTGACGTTATTGTTGCTGTAATCAAAGAAGCTGTGCCAAATACACCTCTAGAAAGATCAGAAGTGATCCGAGCTGTAATTGTACGTACTTGTAAAGAACTCAAACGCGACAACGGTATGATAATACGATATGATGACAACGCTGCAGTTGTTATTGATCAAGAAGGAAATCCAAAGGGAACCCGAATTTTTGGCGCGATCCCCCGGGAATTAAGACAGTTAAATTTTACTAAAATAGTTTCATTAGCACCCGAAGTATTATAAGGGAATACCATGATATAGTTTATAATATTTGAATGAAATGGATTACTTTAATTTAGTAGATTGTTTGTATATCACGTATATACCTTTTAAAATTCATAAATATTTATGAATTTAGAAAAAAAAGAAATAGAGCATGTTGATTATATCAAAATTCGGGGGCAACAATAATCTTAGTTTATCATGAGTAAAGACACTATTGCTGACATAATAACCTCTATACGCAATGCTGACATGAATGAAAAAAGAACAGTTCGAATACCATCTACTAATATCACTGAAAATATTGTTAAAATCCTTTTACGAGAAGGTTTTATTGAAAACGTGAGAAAACATCAGGAAAGCAATAATTATTTTTTGGTTTTAACCCTACGACATAGAAGAAATAGGAAAGGACCATATAGAACTGTTTTAAATTTAAAACGGATCAGTCGGCCCGGCCTACGAATCTATTCTAACTATCAACGAATTCCGAGAATTTTAGGCGGAATGGGGATTGTAATTCTTTCTACTTCTCGAGGGATAATGACAGACCGAGAGGCTCGAATAGAAGGAATCGGCGGGGAAATTTTGTGTTATATATGGTAATCTTTCTGATAGCCAAATCATATGCGAAATTTTCATATTTGTGAAAAAAAAAAGAGTAAAAGGTAGGTTTATAATATTATGCCTCTTTAATTAGTTGATGTTTCAAAGCCGTTTTACCTGGAATGCAAGAGAAAGAACAAAAACAGATTTGCGAAGGTTTAATTACTGAGCTACGTCCCAATGGTATGTATGTTTCGAGTTCGTTTAGATAACAAAAATCCGATTCTAGGTTTTGCTTCGGGAAAGGTTCAACGTAATTTTATACATATACTCCCTATAAATTAACAAAATTATGGTAAGTTCTTATGATTCAACTAAAGGGAATATAATTTGAATATTATATTCAGTATATTCAAAAGTAAAGACTCAAATAATTGGGTGGTTTTTTGATTTCAACATTCTTTCGTAGGGATACAATTCGAAGTTAAAAATTTTAAGAAATTTATTTTCTTCCATAAGTAGATTCAGAATTAAGAAAAGGAGTGACAAATATGAAAATAAGGGCCTCCGTTCGTAAAATTTGTGAAAAATGTCGATTGATCCGTAGGCGGGGACGAATTATAGTAATTTGTTCCAACCCGAGACATAAACAAAGACAAGGATAATTGTTTTAAATCAAAAAGGACTCCCGAAATCTAAAGGACCTGATATACAGATGTACAAAAAAATCAGTAAAAAAACCAGGATCCGTTTTGACATGAAATGGATATATCCATATATCTCTGACTTATATTTATGAGATGATAAAATATGGCAAAACCTATACCAAAAATTGGTTCACGTAGAAATAGACGTATTGGTTCACGTAAGAATGCGCGTAGAATCCCAAAGGGAGTTATTCATGTTCAAGCAAGTTTCAACAATACCATTGTGACTGTTACAGATGTACGGGGGCGAGTAATTTCTTGGTCCTCCGCCGGTAGTTGTGGATTCAAGGGTACAAGAAGAGGAACACCATTTGCCGCTCAAACCGCAGCGGGAAATGCTATTCGGACAGTGGTGGATCAAGGTATGCAACGAGCCGAAGTCATGATAAAGGGCCCCGGTCTCGGGAGAGATGCAGCATTAAGAGCTATTCGTAGAAGTGGTATACTATTAAGTTTCATACGGGATGTAACCCCTATGCCACATAATGGCTGTAGGCCCCCCAAAAAAAGACGTGTGTAACCATTGAAGAGATTTCAAGAGAAATAAATAATTCAATGATTTGATCAAATAATATTACTATGGTTCGAGAGAAAGTAACAGTATCTACTCGGACACTGCAGTGGAAGTGTGTTGAATCAAGAGCAGACAGTAAGCGTCTTTATTATGGACGCTTTATTCTGGCCCCACTTATGAAAGGCCAAGCCGATACAATAGGCATCGCGATGCGAAGAGCTTTACTAGGAGAAATAGAAGGAACATGTATTACACGTGCAAAATTTGAGAAACTACCACACGAATATTCTACTTTCGTAGGTATTCAAGAATCTGTACATGAAATTTTAATGAATTTGAAAGAAATTGTATTGAGAAGTAATCTGTATGGAACTTGTAACGCGTCTATTTGTTTCAAGGGTCCGGGATATGTAACTGCTCA